AGAAGTTCTGGTCCTGGAGGTACAATATCTACGACTTGGTGTCCGTCAGATGCATCCACTATGTTTATTTCATACCCCCCCTTTTCTTTACGCACTATTTTGCTTACTATACCTGCTGTTGTAGCATTATATACTGTATTGTTACTCTTACTCCCATCGGGATAAATCTGCCCCCTTCCCCTGTTCCCACCAACGTATATAGGATATTTTAAGAAGTAAACATCTTTCTTAGTAGCAGGGTCCGGTGAAAGAATAGGAAAGGTGATTTCCCTATATTTCTGACCAGGAACAGGTCCTATCACAAGAATATTTTTTTGAGTCGGGCGATAAATCTGAAAAGACAGATTACCCATCCTTTCTTTCATTTGGGGAGAAATACGATCAGGAGGCGCTAGTTCGAATCCATCCGGTAAAATAAGAACCGCCCCTACATTCAAGGACCCCTTTTTCCCATTAGAAAGAACTTGTTTCAGTTGCATATCATACGGGATTCTAACAACTGCTTCAAATACAGTATCAGGAAGTACTGCTTGTGGAACCTCAATATCCACGGGCTTATTAGCTAAATGGCAATTGGCGCATACAATACGCCCGGTTGCTTCTCGTGGATTTTCATAACTCTGTTGTGCAAAAATGGGATATGCATGTGAAATCGATGCCCAAGTTATTATATATATCAATAGCATGATCGATAGAGACATGGATCGAGTCATCTGCTCCTTTACCCAAGAAAAGATATTTCTATTTTGCATGGTCCAATCATTGATCCCAAAAATGTATACATTTATACAATAAATTAGGTAGGCTGCTAGTATAGTTTCCTATCCACGATTAGACTATTTTATTATTTTACTGGAATACAGGAATACTCCCCTGGATGAATAAAAAGAAAAAGAGTGCTTAAGATTTTGACTGATTTGTTTATGGACGAAGTAAGAAAGATTATCATTGGATTCATATTAGTGAATCATTCTTTAGTCTTTCATTGAATGATAAATCACTACAAGCGAGGGAGATACACGATTTAAATAATGGAAAATCCAATATTTAAAAAAGGTATCTAGAATGACTGGAAAAATAGAAACAAGAACAGATAGAATTTGATCATTATGAGAAAATCCAAAATCCTTGTAGACAAAAGAAATTATTAGTTTCCAACCACGAGGCGAATGGAATCCAATACAAAAATCAGTTAACAAAAGAATAGAAAAGGCTTTTATTGTGTCGCTTAAATTATAGAGAAATTCTCGAACCCAAGAATTAAGAATGGCAAGTTCTTCATTACACAGAATAGAATAACCACTTAAAATAGCAAAACTTATTATATTTGTCGAGAAATGCAAAATGGTATGGATATGACCCTCATTGTGCATCTTAACCAATTGTATTGTTTCTTCGTGGATTCCTATACGAAGCTTTTGTATATGCGTCTCCGGGTACTCCTTTATCATTTCGTCCAAAAAAAAGAGTTCTTCTAATTCTATGAATTTATCTAAAATCTTCTTTTCTTGAATATCATTCAAAAAAGTTTCGGATTTACTAGTAGTCCACCAATTACTAACCCAAGACTTTATACTTTTGTTAAATGAGAAAGAGATCCACCAGGGTAAAAAGACTATAGATGCAAGATATGGAAAGGGGGCAAATGTTTTCTTTTTTGTCATTTTGAATCAGTCAATTTTTAATGAAATGAAGCGACTTCCTGGCTGGACTCTACTCAATCTTGTATTTTTATGAAAGAGGAGCTCTCTAGCAAAAAAAAAACAAAGAGGATTGGATTCCTGGGCCTCTTGCCCAATGCAGAGAAAAATGCTTCAGTTCATTTCAAAATACTTCAATAGGTACGCGCAAGAAATAGGCCAATTCAGCAGCTTTTTGTTCAATTTCTCGTGGAGTCAAATTCTCATCAGTACGAGTCAGCGGAAGGGCTCCCTGACCTCTGATTTCCATATAAAGTACACGACGAGGATAAAGACCCTCTATAACTTCGATTCGAATCGATTGGATATCTCTCATAAGGAATCGAAAGAAAATGCGACGATTTCTTCCAGGAAATCCCCAACGAAAAATACAAACTTTTCCCTTTTTTCTATCGAATTGCTCATAACCACTACCTACATTCCACCAAATAGCGCACCACAAATAGGAGCTAACGAAGAGACCCGCGATCCCATAGAAGGACATCACGACCCCTTGTGGAAAAAAAAGGATTTGCTGAGACGGAAATAAGGATATCAGATTGCGACCAAGATAACTAGAAGTTCCAACCAATAGGAATCCTAATGAACCTAAAAAAAGGATACAGGCCCAAAGGAAATTACTTGTTTTCCGAGACCCCGTTATAAGTTCTATCCATATACGTTCTGATCGCCAGTTCATACAAGATCCAGGTGCATTTTATTGGAATTGAGAGAATAACCCAAGCGAAAAAATAACTTTCACCAACTAGCACTATTAGAATTGGAATCATTAGGAATAATTCTAATTATATAGAACTATTTTTCTTTTATACAATATAATAGGGTCTTTCAAACAAAGTCATTTTCATATTTTACTCCCGTTGAAGCTAGATAATCTTGTTTTTTTGAACATGAATAGATAAAGAAGCCATTGCAATTGCAGGAAATACTAGGCCCACGATAGGTACAAAAAAAGCAGGGAAGCTGAAAGTTTCCATAGACTAGATACCTCGATTGAATATTTTAACCTCTTATCTTATAAAGTAAAGAGATCTTAAGTATATAAAGTATAGATAATGTACATAGACTATGTACATTATCTATACTTTATATACTTAAGATTCGTCCTTTTTTTTTCTTCTTCTTCTTTTTCTTTTTTTTATTTACATGATTTTTTATATCATGTAAATAAAAAAAAGAAAAAGAAGAAGGGTTTTTTCCCAAGGCTTTTATAGCCTTCGTAATAAAAATCGGACTAAAAATGCCGGAACAAGAAAGCCAACAAGGCTAATGAATGAGTACAAAACTGCACGTTTTGTATCCTTATCTATGTTATGAATGATGATATACAGCCTTTTCAGAATAAAAAGGCTTTTTCTTACAAATACCTTGACTTTCTGAAAGATTCAGTCGAGATTTTTTTTTTTTTTCAGTGAGGTTTTCATTTTTGATTTTTTTGGTTTCTTTATAAGATTAAGTATTTAACTTAACATCTCAAATCTCTATCTTGTATGTACTGCCGTTAATTCTGATTCCTGTTTATCTACTTTACTTATACTTATGGATTTGAATGGGCCTGTATGCATAAGAAAGACCCGCCTTCTTGGAATTGTAAATTAAGGTGGATCTTTCTTATGCATGTTCAATTACTCGGATATAATAAGATGACCGCGGTTAATTGAATAGAATAGATCTCTGTTTCGGTTATTCTAGTTATATCATATATACGAATTGTTGTTTTATTGTTAAGAACAACAACTTGTTGTTTCCATAATTAGAAATTAGACCTTTTTTCTCGGTTATTGTTCTCTGTCTTGTGGTGTGAGATCCCCTTTAAATTGGATGAAGTTCTTCTATTATATATATGCGGCTATAACAAATCCCCCTTTTTTTGACTTTCATTTTGATTCACCGGAAAGAAACCATGAAGTTGAAACAACTCACTCAGAACGCCTTTTAAAGGATTACGTGGTACGATTGGGTCGAATAAGCCTTTCTCGAATAAATACTCAGTCTCTTGTGAACCTTCAGGTATTTCGGTTTTCAATGTTTCTTCAATTACTCTTTTACCCGCAAATGCAATGTAGGCATTAGGTTCGGCAATAATGATATCCCCTAACATACCAAAGCTGGCGGTCACTCCACCGGTTGTAGGAGAGGTAAGGATCGATACATATAATACGTTTTTATTTGATTGATAGTTATATGAAGCGGAAGATATTTTTGCCATTTGCATCAAACTCAAACTCCCTTCTTGCATACGGGCTCCCCCGGAAGCACACACTATAATAACAGGTAGAGATTTATCAGTAGCATATTCGATCAAACGGGTTATTTTCTCGCCTACTACGGATCCCATACTCCCCCCCATGAACTGAAACTCCATAACCCCAATTGCTAGGGGAATGCCATTTAATTGACCTATGCCTGTTTGAACAGCCTCATTTAACCCTGTCTCTTTTTGATAAGAATCAATACGATCGATATAAGACCCCTCCTCCTTCGAATCAGTGGGGCCCGCAAAACAAGCCATTCCGTCACCCATTGGAGCCCGCGCCGAATCAAATTCAGGGGCCACAGAAATAATGTCCTCATCGCCATCTTTTTTATCTTCATAGGCATCCTCCTCCTCCGAATCAAATTCAAGGGCCACAGAAAACATGTCCTCATCCATTGGAGCCCAAGTGCCGGGATCAATCAAAAGTTCAATTCTATCTGAACTACTCATTTTCAAATGAGACCCACAGTGTTCACAAATATTCAATTTTTCCTTCAAAAACCTCTTATAATTTAATTCATAACAATTTTCGCATAGAACCCACAAATCCTTGTAATTTATACTTATACTGGGATTTTGTTGCATATGGGAATCGCTTTCTTCATGGGAATCCATTTCATAACAAATGTAAGTAACAATGTATCTAATAGCCTTTTGGTCTACATTAAAAATAGAACTATAAATGTCACTATTCATAAGGATTTCAATATCAAGATAATTGTCAATGCAATTTAGAATGTAACTATTCAAACTATATCTAGAAAGTGCTTTTTCTAGTTTACCTCGAAACAGGGGAAGGGGCTCATTGTCAATCTCAAAAATATTATTTTCAATATCAAAATATATGGAATAATTGTGACCATCACTGTCTTGAACTAAAAAAGAAGTATCATCAGAGAGGAAACTCGGAATGCCTATGACATGGAATAAATGATCAATATTATCGCAAGAGGGGCTCTCACTATCCTCCCAACTATGAGTGTTTTTATCTATAAGGGGGTTTTCACTTCCATTAGTATTTCCAATAGGACCAAAATCCTCCA